TTAGTCCAGCAAAGTAAATGGAAATAGTAAAGAAAAAAAGCAAGAAAAAATAATATTAAAATAATAATAAGAACTCACATTTTGATTCTATTTTGACTCTATATCATAAGAATGGAAATAGTTCTTCTTATTATTGTTGTTGCTTTAATAACAAGCCTTTTTGTTTTCAAATCAGATAAATTTTTTTATATCTATGATTCAGTGGAACAAAACAAAAAAGGGCCCGGATAGGTACTGACCTATCCGGCCGTGGGAATAAAAAGGCCCTTTTGAACAAACTCAAAGAAATATTCTTTTTTTTCTATATTTCTATTGGAAATATATTTTTCGAGCCCTTACTTTATGGAATTGGAATTGCTGATAAAAGTTGTATATATCTATATAATAAAAAGAGATAAAAAAATAATAAAGAAAGATAAAGAAAGACTTTTTCAATCTTTACTTTATGTATGGGAGAGATGGCTGAGTGGACTAAAGCGGCGGATTGCTAATCCGTTGTACGAGTTATTCGTACCGAGGGTTCGAATCCCTCTCTTTCCGTTTCCGTTGATGAATTGTTTTTTATCTTTCGAATTTTTCGAACCCTTTTTCTTTTTTCATAGTTAAAGGTGTGGAAAAGATAAAATCCGAAGAAAATTTTTAAATCAAGTAAGACAAATGCCTTTATTTTGTATTCTTCATTCTTCACGCCCAGGATTACGTCCTGGATCATTAGATAGGAATCCGAAGATGAAAAGAGAAACAAAGAATATGACTACTGTGTAAACGAAGAGTTTGAGAGTAAGCATTACACAATCTCCAAGATCATTTTTGGGGAAAAAGAGAATAGATTCTCCATTTTTATACCACATATCTTTACTATTTTGACACCAAGATATGAGAAGTAGTTTCTAGAAATGGAAAATAATTTTCAAAAACTCATTTGTAATTAAGAGTCTTTCATTGCCAAAATTTTCTTTCATACCCACAATTAGATATTGTGGGGAACTCTAATAGTGCCTTTCACTAGAAAAAGGAAAGGGTTAGAATGAGCTGATACAGATTTATCGCGACTATCCAATACTTTTACTTTCAATGTTTTAATTTGATTGAGGGTTCATAATCTAAGATTTTTCTAATCTTATCAATTGTTAGAATTTTTTTTCTCGGAGAAATCATGAATTTTTCTAGGGCAGTATTAAATATTTCATCGAAAACTTACAGCGGCTTGCCAAACAAAGGCTAAAAGAAAAAAGAGCACAGGTATCACTGGCATAACATCTACGATTGGATTCAAAAAAGCATAGGCTTCGGGCAATTTGGCGAAGAAAAAATTACTCGAATAAAGGGCAGAATTAAGACAGATACAGATCAAACTAAAGATATTAAGCATAACAAACATTTTGTTCTTGGAGATAATTGAATTTTGATTGAGTTATTGATATGGTATCAATATAAGGGAAAAAAGAATAAAGTAGGGTAGACCAAAAAATCCTTATTTTTCTTTTAACTCACCCAATCAAGAATACTTCAAGTCTCAAAAGAGAATCGAAGAAATCATACTTTCATAAATATCTTAATTGAATTATATGTAATGATCAATAAATTCAGTTTAATTCTATGTCTACACGTGTCAAAATACTATCAACAATCTAATCTATTCCATACATATTTGTACTGGAATTGACGAACGACTAATAACAATATTAGTGTTTATTAGTGTCGACTAGAAATCTAAATGGGGCGTGGCCAAGTGGTAAGGCAACGGGTTTTGGTCCCGCTATTCGGAGGTTCGAATCCTTCCGTCCCAGAGCATACCAATTATATCAGAATAAAGATTGCTTTTTGTTTTAAATCCTCTGTTTAAGAGTCTAATATTGGATAGAGTGTGATTCTATTATTGTTTCTTATTTTGAATCATTCTTCTCTGAATCATATCTTTTTTACAAGCTCAATCAAGTGGAAATGACATGTAGACGTACCTGATTCTATTTGTCAGTCGGGGAACATAGATCATGATTACAAAAGTTTGAATTTGAATTCAAAAAAAGTCGGAGGGACCTTTCATTCTATGGCATCCCCTTCATTTCATATTGAAGGTTAGTTACTTAGAAAAACCTTACGTTTCAGATCCATCTGAATTCGCAATGATGCATTCTAGATCGAAATCCGAAAGAAAAGCCCCTATATATTCCCTGTCTATTATTCCCTATCCCTTCCTTAAATGAGAATGAGATAGCCTAATTATTAATTCTCTGTGGATTATTTTATTATAAAATAAACAAGAGGGTTTTCTTGGTACTAATGGAATTCAATTAAGTCTCTTAAGGATGGGTTAGGGGAAACTCAAAATAGGAACAAAGAGACCCGTTTGGCTTTGTACCTGGACAAGATAATCTAGCATCCCGTAAAAGAGGATCTTTTTTTTTTATTTTTGATTCATCATCGCATATTATTCGTGAAATAGATCAGCAGTGGAAGGTATCAATTTCAATATCCATGTCTGTACAAATCTCATTAACAAACAATCAAGTTACATATGTAACAGATCCTTTTTCTTTGGACCTCGGTTTTAGGGATTTCGTCTTTGGCTCTAATGAATTGTTGTAAATCTATAATTGAGACGGGGCAATTCATACATTCTATTTACTTTTTTTTTACTTTATGGAAAGATTCTTATGGAAAAATTACAGGATGTATGTATTTTTTATCGTTCTATTTCATCGACAATGAGGTTTCTATTTTCGTGAAAAAGATTTATGATCTTTTCAATTTATTAAATTCAACTATTTAACATAGAATATCCATAATTACTTCCAGTAACAATTGTTCAGTCTAAGATACAGAAATCTCCTATTCTTTCGGTTCTTATTTTATTAATCATATGAAAGAATAACGCTCTAAATCTTCTTCATGAAAAAAACGAAGAGAAATTAAATTGGATTTGTTTTTGATCTATCTATTTGCTTTAAATCATTGTTGGTTCAGTTCAAAATGAAACATAGATTATCTCTCTTATAAGGATGAAATGTGGTTTTTATTGTTTGTAAAACTTTATTCAACTCAAATGCTGATGTAATGATGTCTAAGTAGTCAATTTTTTTTTTCAATTCAATATTTGTAATGATTTATTATTAGATTAGTCTTTCGTACTTGAAGAACTATTAGATTGGCGAATCTATCCTATTGGCTCACTTGAAGATGCAGATTCAAAAATAACTCATTTATTTGAGTATCCTTTTATTTTCAATTTTTTTTTAATGTAAATGTCTATTATACCCTATTATGTATATTATATTCTATTATGTATAAAAAAATATTATATATATATTATTTTAAAAATGAATTTAGAATTAGATTCTAAAATAATAATATTATATTTTATTTATAATATCTAGTATTTTATGATATCTATAATAATATAGAATTATAGATATTCTATCATTATGATTATTATGAATATAATATTTCTATATTTTAATTATAGGAAAATTATATTATAGATATTAGAATATCTAATTTTATAGATATAAAAATAAAAGGTATCAAAATATAAATCATTTTATAGATAGATAATCTATCTAGATTAGAGTTAGAGATATAAGAAAGAAAATCTAATAAAAAAATGTTCCACTCATACAATAAAATATGGGGTTAAGTTGAATTCTTGATGAGACATCTTCAGAAAAATATCTACACACCCATAAACATAAAAAAGCATAAAAAAAAAAAAAAGAAACAAGTATAGATTACTATGTACCGACTAAAACAATGACTATTCATGGTTCCATAATTGAATCAATTACATACCGGCTCCAAACTAGAGGAATGTTATGGTAAAACTTCGTTTGAAACGATGTGGTAGAAAGCAACGTGCGACTTGAAGGACATGATCAGTTGTGGATTTTTACACCCACCATTTTTTTTTATATTCAAATTATATTATATAGTTATATAGGAATGAAGGTGCTCTTGGCTCGACATCGTTTGTTCTGCTCCACTAGAACCCTCTTTTTATTGGGTTGTAATATGTAAATAGCACATGATGGAGCTCGAGTAGAAAGTATTGATTCATTTCTCAGGGGCAAAGATCTAGGGTTAGTGCCAATCAAGAAGTTGGAAATACTTTGTAAATATATCTTCGATATAGAAATCGAAAGGATAGAATTCAAGCAAGTTTAGAAAATTTGTTGGAATTTGTAGAACACTTTCGATCAAAAGTGTATCGTGCGGGAATCAACTGATTCTTTGATAAAAAGAAATCACAAAAAAAGGTATGTTGCTGCCATTTTGAAAGGATTAAGGATCATCGAAGTAATGTCTAAACCCAATGATTTAAAACAGAAATTAAGGATCCCGGAACAAGGAAACACCGTTTTCAATTGTCTCAAAAACTAAGATTAGGATCAGAATGACGAATACAATAGATTTGAAACGAGACAAATAAAAAGGGGGTTAGAGACCGCTCAATAAATGAAATGCCTAAGGGTTGTCCTTTGAGCTATTTGAGAGTTATCCAACTTGAGTTATGAGTACAAATGATTTTTTTTGGGGGGGGGAAAGAAGAACAAAAAAAGGACTTAAATCATAGTCTAATGAATTTGATGATTTTATAGATCGATTTGCCATTAGAATTCTATACATCAACATAACTTTGAATCATTTTTTCTCGAGCCGTACGAGGAGAAAACTTCTTATACGTTTCTAGGGGGGGTATTGTTCACCTACATCTATCCCAATGAGCCATCTATCGAATCGTTGCAATTGATGCTCGATCCCGAAGAGAAGGAAGAGATCTTCGGAAAGTGGGTTTTTATGATCCGATAAAGAATCAAACTTATTCAAATGTTCCTGCTATTCTATATTTCCTTGGAAAAGGAGCTCAACCTACAGGAACTGTTCATGATATTTCAAAGAAAGCTGAGGTTTTTACGGAACTTCGTCTTAATCAAACGAAATTCAAATTCAATCAATGAAATACAAAAAACGAAGGGGGGATGACTCGTATATAGCTTTGTATA